GTAATTCGTTGAGATCGTGCACCTTTTTCCTATTTCTCCTAATAAATACCATAAATAAAGTGCAGCTGGATGGATCCAACCTATTCTTGAAATACACAACTCGCACACACTCCCTTTCCAAAATAAATCAATACACCAAGCACTACACTTAGATTTATTGGATTTGTTGCTAAAATATCGGTATTAAACCCGAAACTCCCGGCGGATGGCCAATGGCCCAAGGAAACGAAAGAATCGATTACATTTTTCATATGCTCTCCTCTCTTATGGATAGGACTAACAAAAAACTCCGTTCTTTTTGTATCACTTCGCTTGCCCTTTTTTGATCGATTTCTTTTTTTTATTATATTAATTGAATTTCCGAATTTCCACTTTATTTAACGGCAATAGATTAAATCTAGTAATTTCATTTATTTGAAATTTCTTACTTTTTTTGAAGTTTTCAAGAAGTTTCCAATAAGATACTTTACCTTTACTTAGGTCTTAGATTTGCTATCAATTGATAAATATTTCGTTTGTTGAAACGCTTCCAACAATGAAAGTCAAAAAGTTTTCTTTTTCTATTATACTAAGCTAAGGACAGAAAGGAAGAAAGCAAGCAAATCCGGTAATTCCTCATCCTCAAATCAGTCCTTCCAGGGGTATTGTCTCAACAAATAAGTAATTTGTAAGTAAAGTGTTAATATAATTCGGCAATTCCAAATTCCAAGTTAAAATAACGTAAGGTACTTATATTTCTATTCTAGGATTCCATTCTAGGATTAAACAAAAGGATTCGCAAATAAAAGCGCTAATGCCACGACCAGTCCGTAAATTGTTAAAGCTTCCATAAAAGCTAGACTAAGCAATAAAGTACCTCGTATTTTACCCTCTGCTTCTGGTTGTCTCGCAATACCTTCTACAGCTTGGCCTGCAGCAGTACCTTGACCAATTCCAGGTCCAATAGAAGCAAGCCCCACGGCCAATCCAGCAGCAATAACAGAAGCGGCAGAAATCAGTGGATTCATGGTAAGTTCCTCGCACCAAAAAAAAAAAAAGAAATAGTTAATGATACAATCAACCAATGAATTATTATTCATTTGATCATTAAGATCCAGCGGTCAAAGTAACTAAAAACTCCGAATTGAAATGAGAATATTACTAAATTACTGAACTGAATTGCCAGAACTATCTCGTTTTTAGTTTCTACCCATCATGGAGTTTTTGTAAATCCATATGCATACAGTTTTAGTTATTGTATTTCTTTGTTTCGAACTATTCTTTCATTTCATTCTTCGTTCTTTACTACACTATACTATTCTTGAGTTCATTTCTTTTTTCATTCAATCCACAATCACAGACGAAATAGAAGGACTGATATGAAAATCCATCTAAATGCAGTGTGAGCTGCAATCAATATCAATCAAATCAAATATTACTTATCTTATTCAAATTCAAATTGAAATTGAAACTCAATTATTTGAAACTCAATTATTTATAAAGAAATTATAAACACAATCATAAGAATTTTTTTTGATAAACATAATCATAATAATTATTTATAAATTATTTATACTTTATAAACATAATATTCTTATTCTTATTTTTATATTTATTTATATTTATATATTTATAATTTATATTTATAATTTATATTATTATTTATAAAACTATTAAAACCATATTATAAAACCATATATTATAAAATAAATATAAAATATATTATAAAATCAAAAATAAAATAAATAAAATGAAATATAATATTTATAAATATTATAAATATTTAAAATATTGAAATTCTAGTAAATTCTATAATAGTTCTATAATAGAATTTACTAGAATAGAATTCAAATTCTATTTCTATTATATTAGAATATAATAAATAATATAATAAATAATAAATATAATAAATAATAAGAAATAAGAAATAATAAGGATTATGATTATAGGATTAGCTGTGATTAGGAGAAGTTATTATTATAGAATATTATTCTAGAAATAGTAAGAATTTCATTTATTCTAGAAATAGTAATAATAATAATAATAATAGAATAATAGAAATAATTAATAGATATAATTAATAGATAATTAATAGAAATAATAATAATAGAATAATAGAAATAAGAAAATAATATAGAATTTTTTAATAATATATAATTTATAATTAATTTATAATTATATATTGATATTCTATTATGTTATGTATGTTATGGCTTATAGACATTACACACATCTAGTATAACCTCCCCAACCCTTCTTTTTTTTTTTTTAGAATTCTGTAATATCGCCCATCTTTTCTCCTACAACTCTAGGTCATATAATCATACGTTATTGTGTTACCCAACCAATTGGATTGAACCATGCATGAATTGGTATAAGCTTACTTAATAATAATATAATAAAAAAGATTATTTGAAAAACTGGTCAATGATGACCCTCCATGGATTCCCCTATATAAGCTGCGGCTAAGGTTGCAAAAATAAGAGCTTGAATACCACTTGTAAATAATCCAAGAAACATGACAGGTATAGGAACTACTGAAGGGACTAAAGAAACAAGAACAACAACTACTAATTCATCAGCCAATATATTCCCGAAAAGTCGAAAACTAAGAGATAAAGGTTTTGTGAAATCTTCTAGGATGTTAATTGGTAAAAGGATTGGAGTTGGTTGAATGTATTTCCCAAAATAACCCAATCCTTTTTTGCTAAGACCCGCATAAAAATATGCGACTGACGTGAGTAAAGCTAAAGCAACAGTAGTATTTATATCATTCGTGGGCGCAGCTAACTCCCCATGAGGTAACTGTATAATTTTCCAAGGTAAAAGAGCACCTGACCAGTTAGAAACAAAAATAAATAGGAACATAGTTCCAATAAAGGGAACCCAAGGACCGTATTCTTCTCCAATCTGGGTTTTACTCAAGTCTCGAATAAATTCAAGGACATATTCGAAGAAATTCTGACCGTCGGTCGGAATGGTTTGTGGATTCCGAACAGCTATGATGACTGAACCTAATAAGATAGCAATTACTACCCAAGAAGTGATAAGCACTTGGGCATGGATTTGTAAACCTCCTATTTGCCAATAGAAATGTTGGCCTACTTCTACACCCGATATATCGTATAACCCTTTGAGTGTTTTAATGGAACATGGTATAACATTCATATTGTCCTCTAACGGAAATTGAACTTCAAAAAAGAAATTATTTTGATTCAACCATCTCTTTCTCAACCCACCAACTTGAATCATTAATCGTATATTTAGGATATCAAAAAATGACATAGGATACCAAGAAATCACATAACATGATAACATATTATCAATATGCCCACACTTCCTTTTTGTTTTTTAATTCAAGACAAGAATAGTAACCGAATCTATAAAATCCTAAAACCAAAATAATGAACTAATTTTTCTTAATCATAATCAACGATTTCTTATATAGCTAGAACGACCCTCACAAATTGCGGATACTAATTTGTTAAGAACCAATCGGATTGAAGCTATAGCGTCATCGTTAGCTGGAATCGAAATATCTGCGAGATCTGGGTCACAATTTGTATCGATTAAACAAATCGTCGGAATCCCTAAAATTACACATTCTCGAAGAGCCGTATATTCTTCTTCCTGATCAACGATGATCACAATATCAGGCAACCCCGTCATATATTTGATACCGCCGAGATATGTTTGCAAGGTAGATAATTTTCTCTTCAACATTGCTGCATCTCTTTTGGGAAGACGGTTGAGTTTCCCCATCTTTTGTTCTGCTCTTAAATCCCTGAACTTTTGAAGTATCGTTTCCGTAGTAGACCAATTCGTTAACATACCACCAAGCCATTTTTTATTAACATAATGACACCGAGCTCTTATTGCAGCTGATGCTACTGAATCCGCTGCTTTATTTTTGGTACCAACAATTAAGAAGTTTTTTCCCCTACTTGCTGCATCAAAAACTAAATCACAGGCTTCTGATAAAAAACGAGCAGTTCTAGTGAGATTTGTAATATGAATACCTTTACGCTTTGCAGAGATGTAAGGGGCCATTCTAGGATTCCATTTCTTAGTACCATGACCAAAATGAACTCCGGCCTCCATCATCTCTTCCAAATTGATGTTCCAATATCTTCTTGTCATTTTTCCTCACACTTCCTTTTTGTTTTTTCTTTTTTTAAGAGACGAGGTACTTTGAAATAAATAATTGTTCCGATGAAACCTTCTACCGGGAATTGACCGTTGATACACGATACAAACCATTAATGTTTTTTAATTACTTATATATTAAACTAAACTCAGACAAGATGATAGTTAAATTAAAAGCCAGATAGAGATAGTTAAAGTAAAAGAATCCGCTCTTTCTTAGGAATTCTGAAATCGCATAAATGATTGTTCTGATGTCTCATGGAAATTGTTTGAGACGGAAGAACAAAATAATTCTCTATGATGTAACAAAATATCTCTCATTTCCAAGTCGAATAGATTCTTTCTTTTGATTTCCAAATAAACGTTCTTGTCTTGCCTTGAATCTTGCCTTGAACGGTGCACTAATTTTTGGAATCCGGTACCAACAGGTATAATCCCACCCAGAACAACGTTCTCTTTCAGGCCTTTCAACCAATCAATACGACCTCGTAGAGCAGCTTTTGCTAAAACTCGAGCGGTTTCTTGAAAACTTGCTTCGGATATGAAACTTTGAGTATTCAAAGATGCCCTCGTTATTCCCAATAGGATTGCCCGATAAGAGATCGCTTCGTCCAAAGCACGCCCCGCTCGTTCCGCTCGCAACAATCCGATTAATTCCCCAGGTGAAAAAACATTAGACATTCCATCTTCTGAAACTAAGACTTTTGATGTTACTTGACGTACAATAATCTCTATATGTCTATTATGGATCTGTACCCCCTGAGATCGATAAACCTTTTGGATTTTATTAACTAAAGAGATACGACTTTGAGCTATGGTTACCTCGGCTTGAATCAAGAATCCCCAGGGGATTCCAAGAATTTTTGGTATACCTTGGTTCCAACCTTCAACTCTCCTTTCAAGGTTCACTGATATTGAATCAATCGAACGTACTTCTAAGATTTGTTCCACTTTTGGAAGGCCTTGCGTTATGTCACCGGATCTCGATTTTTCATATATAAATGTAACTAATGTATCTCCTTGGTAAAAGATTTTTCCATAATGGCCATGAACAGTTGCTCCTGGAGTGGCTAAATAGAGCTTAGCTGATCTTATAACTAAGGAGTCAACATGAACAATTAGAATTTGACCAGATTTTTTTACGTGTGGTTCGAGACATACATTTTCACAAAAAAACTGTCCAAGGCTAATTATTGTAGATGTCTCGAACCAATAATTGTGATGGAGAAAGTGCCAATTCAAATGGAATGGATTCAAAATGATGTTACTGTATGGATCGGGATTATAAATCCTCCTATTTTCATCTATTAAAGAGTATTTAAGTAATTCAAGTACTTGGAAAGTCTGTTGAAAATTATCAAGTAGCAAATATTTCTTTACTAAGATCTGATTATAAGTTATTAAATAGTGAAATGAATAGAAATTGACTATTTTAGGTACAATACTGCCTAAGGGACCCAACAAATCTTTAATTGGGATTATGGGATGCGATTCTTTTGTCATATTGTTATATTTCGAACCATTGAATGGACCAATTCGAGAACAATTGGATGATGACAAAATTATCAAAGATTGGCATTCCTTATTTCGATTCAACAATGTACCAATAGTACCTTGATGCTGGGTAAGTGGTTGAATCCTGGCCTTGCAATAAAAAGGATTGATATTTATACGGTCTAATCCACTCTCGGAAATCAATCCTGAACTTGCCCTATCATATCTTTTTCCGGTATACGAAATAGTGGACTTGACTAATTCAATTCTTATGAAATCACGAATCAGATCATTTGCCTTTACCTCAATAAAGGAAGCATGAACCTCTTCCGTAGAACCATTTTGTTCTTGATCCCAATTCAATACTAAGCAAGTCCGAACTAATTGAATATTTGTGTGAGAAATTCCTCGAATTGACTTGCCATTTCCATAAAGGATATAATTGACAACTCTAAGTTGGACATTATTCTTTTCCCGCAAGAGATCTTGAGGAAAAAGTGTTGCTAAATTTATGCCATCAGCTATTTCATATGTGACTACGGGTCGAACCGAAACAAAATACTTTTTCTTGGTAAGTGTGATCCGTTGGACATGGATCCAATTTTTCCATTTTTTTGATTCCTTAGAATTCGAATTTTTTTTTTCTGTTTCCGGTGGTATTAAAATGCCGCTGTACCTAGATATCTTATCTGCCTCTCCAGGAAAATAAATATCTCCGGAAAAGATTTGGAGTTCAATATTTTTTTTTTTTCTCTCCACTCGGACTAATCCACCTACTCGACTTCTTGTATTTAAGGCGAGTTGTGTATCTACTCCAATGATACTATTGTTCCGGACCATTATCAACGAGGATCCGGGTAAAATATGCACTTCTTCGAGAATGAAAAAAAACCGATCCACTTTCATTTGGTATTTCGGACTAAATTCTTTTGATCCTCTATACTCAGCCAAATCCTCTTTTTTTATGATTGAATTGACCTCTACGGTCCCATATTTAGTAATTCCCGAATTGCTTCTTCTGTATCGTGGATCATCAAAATAAGCAAGAATACCTTTTCTACGTAAAATACCCTGTTTTGATATTTCGATTGAAATACCAAAACAGGGTATTAGTTCTTTCTCTCGTTCTTGATCATATTGTAATGGAATGATGAATCTATTTCTTCGCTTTTTCGACAAGAAATAAGAATTACCTTGGATAATAGAAGGATATATGAAATTCCAATAACCATTAGATATCGTTTGATGAGGTCTTGTTGAATAATCAAGAATTTTCTTATCTTTTTTACCAGAAGTATCCAACAAACAATTAGTCATTAATAGGTCAGAGATATATCTTTCTTCGACAAAAAAAGAATGAACATTTATTTGATCTTGATCCTTGTGGAGCGAAAAAGACACTCTACTAGATCTGGACGGACCTCCTGCTAATATCCATAAATGACTTGTTTTTGATAATAGATGAACATTACCATATGTATATTCAGGTGCATGGTGGACATCGGTACTCCAGTGCATTTCTCCCTCTGATTCAGAATAAATATGTTTTCGTACCCTCTCTTTAAAATGAAAAGTAGACGTTTCAGCACGAATCTCAGCAATCACTTGTTCTGATTCTACATATTGATCATTTTGAACTAAAATAAAACTTTTTGATGGAATATTTACATTATGTATAATATCCCGACTCTCAATAGTTACATACAAGTCTATAGAACATAGAAAAGCAGGATGCCCATGACGGGTACGTGTGGGATGAACCAAATCCTCATTGATTTTTATTTTTCCATTAGAAGGAGCTCGTACATGCTCGGCAATACCGCCTGTGAATACTCCACCGGTATGAAAAGTTCTTAATGTTAGTTGAGTCCCTGGTTCCCC